TTCTTACATAGGATTTCTGAATGAAACCCAATTCATAAGTAATTCGTCGAGATTGTACACCCTTTTTCCTATTTCTGCTATAAAAAAGAAGACATAAATATAAAGAAAGTGCAGCCGGTGAAACCCAACCTATTCTTGAAATACACAACTCGCACACACTCCCTTTCCAAAAAAAATCAATACACCCAGCACTACGCTCAGATTTATTGGATTTGTTGCTAAAATATCGGTATTAAACTCAAAACTCCCAACGGATGGCCAGTGCCCCACGGAAACAAAAGAATCGGTTATATTTTTCATACGCTCCCCTATTATAGATAGGACTAACAAATAACAAAGAACAGAGTTCTTTTTGTATCACTCCGCTCGCCCCCTTTTTTTTTTAATCTATTTCTTTTTTTATGGGATTCATTATGGTTATGTTATTATTCTTCTTTTTTTTTTGAATTAATGAAATTTCCAATAAAATACTTAATACTTATTAATACTTAAGAAATTGATTAAGTTGAAGTTAGTTCTGAGGTCTCGTGTCAATCGTTAAAAATCTCCTTTGTTGAAAAACTTCCTAATATAGAAATACAATACCAATACAAAGGAAAAGATAAAAAGAAAAAATTTCATTTTACTAAACTAAGAACGAAAGGGAAGAAAGCGAGTGGATCCGCTAATTCCTTATCCTCAAATCAGTTCTTCCCAGAGTATTTTTTTTTTTACAAAGAAATTGTAGGAGTAAAGTGTTCATATAATTCGAAGAAACAAAAGGCAAATCCCAGTCAATAAAAGAAGAAAAATGATAGGTGTCTTTTTTTTTACATTTTTCTTCTACGATGAAATGAAACATTAAACAAAAGGATTTGCAAATAAAAGAGCTAATGCCACGACCAGTCCATAAATTGTTAAAGCTTCCATAAAAGCCAGACTAAGCAATAAAGTACCTCGTATTTTACCCTCTGCTTCTGGTTGTCTCGCAATACCTTCTACAGCCTGGCCCGCAGCAGTACCTTGACCAACCCCGGGTCCAATAGAAGCAAGCCCTACAGCCAATCCAGCAGCAATAACGGAAGCAGCAGAAATAAGTGGATTCATGGTAAGTTCCTCGCACAAAAAAAAAGAAATGGTTAATGATACAACCAACTAAGAAATTAGTACTTATCTTTTTCTACTTCTACTTTAACTATTTACTTTACTACTCTATTCTTTTATTCAATTCACAATCACAGAAAAAAGAAAAAAGGGACTAATATTGGAATCCATCTAAATGGAGCGGACTAGAATCGAGATAATTCCTATCTAACTAGTAAATAACATAGAAACTTTTTCTTCCATAACGTAAATCACCTGCAATTTTTCTTCTTTTAAATTTTATTTTGGAACAATTCTTCAAAACATACACAAGGATTGATGCTCATAGGCATTAGATATATCAATATATCATATATGTGGTAAGACCTCTTTCTCTTCCAAATTCTGCAATATAAATCTAAAATCTCTTGCTTCTTCATATAGACATAAATATATGCAGCTATTTGCATTTTATTCTACAACCCTGTGAATTATATTGAACCCTGCATTGCTTGAATTGGGATAAGCTTAAAAAAAGACTATTTCAAAATGAGAAAGTTAGTCAATGATGACCCTCCATGGATTCACCTATATAAGCCGCAGCCAAAGTTGCAAAAATCAGAGCTTGAATACCACTTGTAAATAATCCAAGAAACATGACAGGTATAGGAACTACTGAAGGCACTAAAGAAACAAGAACAACAACTACTAATTCATCAGCCAATATATTCCCAAAAAGTCGAAAACTAAGAGATAAAGGTTTTGTGAAATCTTCTAGGATATTAATTGGTAAAAGTATTGGAGTTGGTTGAATGTATTTCCCGAAATATCCCAATCCTTTTTTGCTAAGACCCGCATAGAAATATGCCACTGACGTGGGTAAAGCTAAAGCAACAGTAGTATTTATATCATTCGTGGGCGCAGCTAACTCCCCATGAGGTAACTTTATGATTTTCCAAGGTAAAAGAGCACCTGACCAATTAGAAACAAAAATAAATAAGAACATTGTTCCAATAAATGGAACCCAAGGCCCATACTCCTCTCCAATCTGAGTTTTGCTCAAATCTCGAATAAATTCAAGAACATATTCGAAGAAATTCTGACCGTCGGTCGGAATTGTTTGTGGATTCCGAATAGCTATGATGACTGAACCTAATAAGATAGCAATTACAACCCAAGAAGTAATAAGTACTTGGGCATGAATTTGTAAACCTCCTATTTGCCAATAGAAATGTTGGCCTACTTCTACGCCTGATATATCGTATAACCCTTTGAGTGTTTTAACGGAACATGGTATAACATTCATATTGTCCTCTAACAGAAATCAAACTTAAAAAAAGGAATTATTTTGATTCAACCATCTCTTTCTCACATCTCTTTCTCAATTAATATACGTTCATTCATGAATTTCAGTTATGAATCGTATATTTAGGATACCAAGAAATCACATAAAAAAATACCAATCATTTTATATTTTTTCTTCAATATTCAAAACATAGTTCAAACTCCAAAAAATGCAAACCAAAATAGTAACAATCAAAGAAAGTTCACCAAAAACGAACTAAAAAGATTCTTCATTATAAGATAATCAAACATTTTTTATATAACTAGAACGGCCCTCACAAATTGCAGATACTAATTTGGTAAGAATCAATCGAATCGAAGCTATAGCATCATCGTTGGCCGGAATAGAAATATCTGCAAGATCTGGATCACAATTTGTATCGATTAAACAAATCGTCGGAATACCCAAAATGACACATTCTCGAAGAACCATATATTCTTCTTGCTGATCAACGATAATTACAATATCGGGCAATCCCGCCATATATTTGATCCCACCCAGATATGTTTGCAAGGTAGATAATTTTCTCTTCAACATTGCTGCATCTCCTTTAGGGAGACGGTTGAGTTTCCCCATCTTTTGTTCTGCTCTTAAGTCCCTAAACTTCTGAAGTCTTGTTTCTGTAGTAGACCAATTCGTTAACATACCCCCAAGCCATTTTTTATTAACATAATGACATCGAGCCCTTATTGCTGCTGATTCTACTAAATCCGCTGCTTTCTTTTTGGTGCCAACTATTAAGAATTTTTTTCCCCTACTTGCTGCATCAAAAACTAAATCGCAGGCTTCTGATAAAAAATGAGCAGTTAGAGTAAGATTTGTAATATGAATACCTTTACGCTTTGCAGAGATGTAAGGAGCCATTCGAGGATTCCATTTCTTAGTACCATGACCAAAATGAACTCCTGCTTCCATCATTTCTTCCAAATTGATGTTCCAATATCGTCTTTCCATTTTCCCACACTTTCTCTTTGTTTTTTTTTTTTTTTTTTCAAAGAGATTCAGTACCCTGTGAAATAAAGAATTGTTCCGACGGAACCTTCTACCAGAATTGACCATTGATTTACGACCCAAACCATCAATTTCATTTCATTCTTTATTTTTTATTTCATTGATTACCAAATCCATAATCGGACCAGAGAGTTCAAATAAAAAAAAACGAACTTCTTGTTAGGAATTACTAAATTACATTACGTATACGTAAATGATTGGTCTGATGTCTCATGGAAATTTTTTGGGGTGCAAGAACAAAAGAATTCTCTATGGTGTAACAGAATATCTCTCATTTCTAACTCGAATAGATTCTTCCTTTTTCTTTTCAAATGAATGTTTTTATCTTGCTTTGAACGATGTACTAATTTTTTGAACCCGGTACCAACCGGTATAATCCCCCCCAGAACAACGTTCTCTTTCAGGCCTTTCAACCAATCAATACGACCTCGTAGAGCAGCTTTTGCTAAAACTCGAGCAGTTTCTTGAAAACTCGCTTCGGATATGAAACTTTGAGTATTAAGAGATGACTTCGTTATTCCCAATAAGATTGCCCGATAACAGATTGCTTCGTCCAAAATACGCCCTGCTCGCTCTGCTCGCAACAATCCTATTAATTCTCCAGGTGAAAAAACATTAGACATTCCATCTTCTGAAACCAACACTTTTGATGTTACTTGACGTACAATAATCTCTATATGTCTATTATGAATCTGTACCCCCTGGGATCGATAAACTTTTTGGATCTTATTAACCAAAGAGATACGACTTTGGGCTATGGTTAGTTCAGCTCCAATCAAGAATCCCCAGGGGATCCCAAGAATCCTTCGGATACGTTCGTCCCAACCTTCAACTCTCCTTTCAAGGTTCATCGATATTGAATCAATTGAACGAACTTCTAAGATTTGTTCCACTTTTGGAAGACCTTGCGTTATGTCACCGGATCTCGATTTTTCATATAGAAATGTAATTAATCTATCTCCTTCATAAAAGGTTTCCCCATAATGGCCATGAACAGTTGCTCCTGGAGTGACCAAATAGGGCTTAGCTGATCTTATAACTAAAGAGTCAACATGAACAATGAAAATTTGACCAGATTTTTTTATGCGTGATCCATATTTCAATAGACATACATTTTCACAAAGGAATTGTCCAAGGCTAATTATTGTCCATGCCTCTTCACAAGAATTGTAAGGGAGAAAACACCAATTCAAAAGGAATGAATTCCAAATGATGTTACTGCAGGGATCGGAATTAGAAATCCTCCTATTTTCATCTAGGAAAAAGTATTGAAATGGAAGTACTTGAAGCACTTGGAAAGTCTGTTGAAAATTTTCAAGTAACAAATATTTCTTTAAAAAGACTTGATTAGAAGTTCTTAAATAGGAAGATGAACAAAAATTCACTATTTTAGGCACAATAGTACCTAAGGGACCCAACAAATCCCTAATTGGAGTCATAGGATCCGATTCTTTTGTCGCATTATTATATCTCGAAGTATTGAAGGGACCAATTCGAGAACAATTAGATGATGACAAAATTATGAAAGATTGGCATTCCTTATTTCGATTCAACAACGTACCAAGAATTCCCTGATGTTGGG